ATATATATATATATATATATATATATATATATATATATATATATATATATATATATATATATATATATTATATTAATTAATTTTATGTAATGAATATAATAATAAATATTATTTAATTTATTCTATCAAAATAATCCTTTAATCAGGCAATTCATTAATATAATTAGTAAATTATAAATTTTAATAAATTATTATTGTTATATTTTTTTTTTACCAATATTAATAGTTACTAATTTAATAATATTTATTTCTACTTCTTGATTTTCTATATGAATAATTATAGAAATTAATATAATTAGTTTCATTAGTTTAATTATTTTTGATAAAAATATTAAAAGTGAAATATTTATAAATTATTTTTTAGTTCAAACATTAAATTCTTATTTTTTTTTATTTTCTAGTATTTTAATTAATTACATTAATATAGTTGAATTAATGTTATTAATAATAAATTTAAGAATATTAAATAAATTAGGTATACCCCCATTCTATATATGATATTTAAAAATTATAAAAAATTTAAATTGAATAAATGTATTAATTTTATCTATTTTTCAAAAAATTATTCCTTTATTAATTTTAAATAATGTATTAATATATAAATTTTCAATAATTTTTAATTTAGTATTAATAATATTATCAGGTTTATATAGTTCAATTAAAGGATTAAGTCAAAGTAATTTAAAAATTATTTTTTGTTATTCTTCAATTGTTCAAATAGGATGAATTATTATTATATTAATTTTTAGAGAAATAATATGTATTAATTATTTTATAATTTATACTTTTATTATGATTAATTTAATTATATTATTGTCCAATTATAATATTAATAATTTAAATAATATACAATTAATTAAATTAAATAATAAAATTAATTATTATTTAATAAATATATGTATTTTTTCTTTAGCATCAATACCTCCATTTTTTGGTTTTATAATAAAATTAATTGTTATCAAAACAATGTATTATTATTTGCCTATAATTATATTATTAATATTAATTATAAATTCATTAATTAGAATATTTTTTTATTTTCGTTTATTATTTAATAATATTATAATTAATTCTATATCTAATAAATTAAATTATAAGTTTATTAATCAAATTAATAAATATAATTATAAAATTTTATTATTTTCTTGACTTTCAATTATTTTATTAATAATATATGAAATTATATAAATTAAAATTTTAAGTTAAGTTAAACTATAAACCTTCAAAGTTTATTATATAAATTTTATTTATAGATTTTAGTAATAAGAAAATTATTTCTATTTATAAATTTACAATTTATTACTTTTAATCAGACATATTACTATAAAGAAATATAAATAAATTAAATTATTTTTATTTGAGTTAGAAATTCAAACACTAATATTTCATTTTTAATTGAATCCAAAATAGAGGAAAATTATTGTTAATAATTTTATTGAAATATTATTCCAATTAATAAAATGGATAATTTAATATCATAAGTATTAAGTCGAAATTAATAACTAAATATTTTAGTTTCATTTTAATGTTTAAATTATATAATAATATATTTAAATTTGCAATTTAATATTTTTAGTTAAATTATTAAACAATTATTTAAATCATTTTAATGCACCTTCTTTTCATTCTATATATAATCCAATTAATAAGATTATTATTACAATAATTATATTAATATATATAATGTAATAATAATAATTAAATAAATAAATTATAGGTAAAATTATTGCAATTTCTACATCAAAAATTAAAAAAATAATTGAAATTAAATAAAATGATAGTGAGAAAGGTAGTCGGTTTATTGACATTGAATCAAATCCACATTCAAATGGTGAATTTTTTTCACGATTTTTAAACATTTTTTTTGAAATAATTAAATTAATTAATATTATAATAGTTAAAATTAATAAAATTACTAGAGTTAAATTAATTATTAAAATAATTATTTATACTATTTATTTAATAGACTAATTAATTGGAAATTAATTTTACTTATTATAATATATAAATATTAATTTATAAATTATCTAGATCAAAAGTACACTAATAAATATAAAAATAATCAAACTACATCTACAAAATGTCAGTATCAGGCTGCTGCTTCAAATCCAAAATGATGATTTGAGGAATAATTATTATAATAAATTCGTAATAAATTTACTATTAAAAATAATGTACCAATAATTACATGTAAACCATGAAATCCAGTTGCTATAAAAAAAATTGAACCATAGACTGAATCTGAGATAGTAAAACTTGCATCATTATATTCTTTATATTGATATATAGAAAAAATAATTCCTAAAATTATTGTAATTAATAATCTAATAAATCTATTTTTTTTTATTATTAATAATAATGAATAATGACATCAAGTAATTGTTACTCCTGAAGATAATAAAATAATTGTATTTAATAATGGAATATGATATGGATTAAAAGTAATAATATTTTTTGGTGGTCATAATCTTCCAATTTCAATTCTTGGTGATAAAAATATATGAAAATAACATCAAAAAATTCTAAAGAAAAATAAAATTTCTGATATAATAAATAATAATATTCCTAATTTTATTCTTTTTATTACTTTATAAGTATGATATCCTTGATATGTACTTTCACGAATGACATCACGTCATCATTGATATATACATAAAATTATTGAAATTATACTAAATAATAATATATAGTAATTAAAGTTATTAAATCAATTTATTAAACTTACTATTATTGATAATAAACTGAAAGATATTAATAATGGTCATGGTCTTAAAGTTACTAAATGAAAAGGTTGATATATTTTTATCATAATTTGTTTCAGTTCTATATAAAGTTCTTAATACAGTAAATACATAAGCTTGAATAATTGATACTCTTAATTCTAAAATAATTAAGATTCTTTGAGTTAATAATATAATAATTAAAAATAATAAATTTAATTTATTTCCAGTTGAGGAAATTAATGTTATTAATAAATGACCAGCAATTATATTTGCTGATAATCGAACTGCTAAAGTTAAAGGTCGAATAATATTACTAATAGATTCAATTAATACTATAAAAGGTATTAATATTATTGGTGTTCCTTGTGGAACTAAGTGAATAAATATATGATTAGTATTATTAATTCATCCAAATAATATTATTGAAATTCATAATGTTAAAGATAAAGATAATCTAAAAATTATTTGTCTAGAGGATGTATAAATATAAGGATATAGACCAATAAAATTATTTAATATAATTATTATAAATAAACTAATTAATATAATTATATTTATTTTATTAATTTTATAATTTAATAGAACAAAAAATTCATTAATTAAATATTTTAGTATTACTATATACATATAATTTCATCGTGATGGAATTAATCAAAATAAATTAGGAAAAAATATTAATACATATATAGATCTAATTCAATTTATTGATATATTTATTGAAGTAGAAGGGTCAAAAATAGAAAATAAATTTATTATCATTTATTTAAAAATATAATTTTATTTAAATCATTAATATTTTTTATTTTTAAATTTATATAAATAAATAAATAATATAATATAATTATTCTAATTAATAGTAATAAAATAAAATATAAATATAATTCTAATCATATTAAAGGTCTTATTTGTGGAATAAAAAGATATTATAAATTAATTATTTTAATTTGACAAATTAATGTTATAAATTATTAACTAATCTTTTAACAATTGATATCTTAAAGTAAGAATTGATTTTTTAAATCAAATAATAGTATAATTTACGAATACTTCAATTGAATTTAATTTTTTTTAATTCATTCAATAAAATAATTTAAATTAGTTGATTCTAAAACAATTGGTATAAATCTATGATTTACTCCACAAATTTCTGAACATTGGCCAAAATATAAACCAGGTCGTTTAATTAATACTCTAATTTGGTTAATTCGACCAGGAACTGCATCTACTTTTAAACCTAATGTTGGAATAGTAAATGAATGAATTACATCTAAAGAATTAATTAATATTCGTGTTTGAATATTATAAGGTAAAATTATTCGATTATCTACATCGAGTAATCGAAATAAATTATTTTCATTTTTTAATATAAATGAATCAAAATTAATAGATTTAAAATCATTATATTCATATCTTCAATATCATTGATGACCAATAATTTTAATAGTAATATTTGGTAAATTTATTTCATCAGATAAATATAAAATTTTTAATGAAGGAATTGCTAAAAATATTAAAAAAAAAATAGGAATAATTGTTCAAATAATTTCAATCATCTGACCTTCTAATAAAAATCGATTAATTATTTTATTATATAGTATAAATATAATTATATAAATAATTATTGAAATAATTATTATAATAATTATTATTGCATGATCATGGAATATAATTATATTTTCTATAATAGGTGAATTTGCATCTTGAAATATTATTTGACTTCATAAAGAAATTTTTAAAAATAATTTATAATTATATTTATAGAATTTAAATCTATTGCACTAATCTGCCATTTTAAAAATTTATATAAATTTTAGGAATTTCATTAAAAGAATGATATCTAGGAGGAAAAGCTATAATTCATTCAATTGAATTATTTAAATTTTTTATAAAAATAATTATTCGTTGAGAAATAATTCTTTCTCATAAAATAAAAAAAAAGAATATTGTTCCAATTATAGAAATAATTCTTCCTATAGAAGATATAATATTTCAACAAATATAAGAATCAGGATAATCAGAATATCGTCGTGGTATTCCACTTAATCCTAAAAAATGTTGAGGGAAAAAAGTTAAATTAACCCCTAAAAATATAATAATAAATTGAATTTTAAGTCATTTTTGATTTATAGTTAAACCAAATATTATTGGGTATCAGTAAATAAATCTTCCAAAAATAGCAAATACAGCTCCCATAGATAATACATAATGAAAATGAGCAACTACATAATATGTATCATGAAGAATAATATCAATAGAAGAATTAGATAAAATAATTCCTGTTAATCCTCCTACAGTAAATAAAAAAATAAAACCCAATAATCATAAATTAGTCACACTAAATTTAATTTTTATTCCATTTATTGATGCTAATCATCTAAAAATTTTAATTCCAGTTGGAACTGCAATAATTATAGTAGCAGAAGTAAAATAAGCTCGTGTATCAACATCTATACCTACAGTAAATATATGATGTGCTCACACAATAAAACCTAATAATCCAATAGAAATTATAGCATAAATTATTCCTATTGAACCAAATGTTTCTTTTTTTATTCTTTCATTACTAATTATATGAGAAATTAATCCAAATCCTGGAAGAATTAAAATATAAACTTCTGGGTGTCCAAAAAATCAAAATAAATGTTGATATAGAATAGGATCTCCCCCTCCTGCAGGGTCAAAAAATGAAGTATTTAAATTTCGGTCAAATAATAATATTGTAATTGCTCCAGCTAAAACGGGTAAAGATAATAATAGTAAAATTGCAGTAAGTAAGATTGATCATGCTAATAAAGGGATATTTTCTATTTTATAAATTTTTATATTTATTACAGTAGTAATAAAATTGATTGATCCTATAATTGAAGAAATTCCAGCAATATGCAGGGAAAAAATTGATAAATCTACTGATGGCCCATTATGAGATAAATTTGATGATAATGGTGGATAAACTGTTCACCCAGTTCCAGTACCAGACCCAATAAATATTCTAGAAATTAGTAATATTAATCTAGGAGGTAATAATCAAAATCTTATATTATTTATTCGAGGAAATGCTATATCTGGAGCACCTAAAATTATTGGAACTAAGTAATTTCCAAATCCTCCTATTATTACTGGTATAACAAAAAAAAAAATTATTGTAAACGCATGAGTTGTAACAATAGAATTATAAATCTGATCATTACCAATTAATGATCCTGGATTTCCTAATTCTAAACGAATAATTATTCTTATAGATAAACCTATTACACCAGCTCATATCCCAAAAATAAAATATAAAATTCCAATATATTTATGATTTGTTGATAAAAATCATAGTTTCATATTTATATAGTTTAAAAAAAACATTATATTTTCAATATAAAAATAAATAAATTATTTTATAAATTATTAATACATAATAATTTTAAATTATTTAAAAATAAAAATATTATTTTAATATCTTCAATATTATGTTTTTCTTAAACTATTTAAATATAATATTAATATTATAATAATTATAATAATATTAGTACTAAATAATATTAATATAATATTATTATTATTATAAAATTTATAAATTTTATTATTTTCATTATTAAATATAATAAATGTATTTTTAAATAATATTTCACTCCATCCTTTATCATAATTATTTGAGTATAATTTTCTAAATTTTAATGGTATAAGGATAAAAATTGGAATAAAGTTATATAAAAATCATATTTTTCCATTAAAGTTTTTAAAAAAATATATTAATTTAAAATTATTTAATTTAATTATTATTTTATTAATAATAATAAATATAATACAAATTAAAATAATTGATATTTTTTCTTCAAGTAATAAAAAAATATTTTCAATATTATTAAAAATAACTAAATTTAAAAAATTTCCAAAAATAATTGACATTATTATTAATCTAATTATAGGATATCTTATTAATTTAAATTCTTTAATTATGTTAATTCTATTTATGTTTAGTGTATTAAATATTAAATAAAAAATTAATCGTATTCTATATATTACTGTTAAACCAGTACTTAATAGTAGTAATAAATAGATTATTAAATTATTGTTTATTAATAATATAATTTCTAAAATTTGATCTTTTGAATAAAATCCTGATATAAAAGGTATACCACATAATGATAAATTAGAAATTATTAATATACTAAATGTTATTGGTATATAAAATTTTAATATTCCTAAAAATCGAATATCTTGATAATTTATTATTCTATGAATTAAAATTCCTGAACATATAAATATTATTGATTTAAATATTGCATGAATAATTAGATGTAAATAGGCTAATTCTCAATTTTTAAAACTAAAAATTATTATTATTAATCCTAATTGGGATAATGTTGAAAATGCAATAATTTTTTTTATATCATATTCAAAATTTGCAGAAAATCCAGCTATTAGTATAGTAATTAATCTAATTAATATAATTAATTTTAAAATTATTTTATTTAAATAAATAATATAATGGAATCGAATTAATATATAAATTCCTGCTGTTACTAAAGTTGAGGAATGAACTAATGAAGAAACTGGGGTAGGTGCAGCTATAGCTGCTGGAAGTCAGGATGAAAAAGGAAATTGTGCACTTTTAGTAAAAGCAGAAATCATAATTATTAATAAAATTAATATATTTACTTTATTAATAAATATAAAATTTCAACTTCCTAAAACTATAAATATACTAATTCTTACTAAAATAGTGATATCTCCAATTCGATTTAATAGAACAGTTAATATTCCAGAATTATAACTATTAATATTATTATAATAAATAACTAAACAATATGATACTAATCCTAATCCATCCCAACCAATTAAAATTCTAACAATATTAGGTCTACTAATTATAATTAATATAGATGTAATAAATAAAAATATTAAATAAAAAAATCGAATATTATAATTATCATGTCTTATATATTCACAACAATATAATATAATTACTGAAGAAATTAATAATACTGTAAATATAAATATTATTATTATCCAATCAAAATAAAGGAATATATTTAAATTAATGGAATTTAAAATTAATACATTTCATTCTATACAATAGTTAATTTTATTTATTAATAAAAATATTCTAGTATTAAATAATATTAGTCTAATAATAAAAAAAACTATTCTACTTAAATAAAATAATATAATTATTTAAAGTAATTTATACATTTTTGATTCCACAAATCAATATTTTTATTAAATTATTTAAATATATAAATAATTCAATTTTTATAATAATTAAATTTAAAGGAATTCAATGTAATAATAGTAAGATATAATTATTAATATTATTAAATTTTAATTTGATTATTATATTATTAAATAAACCATGTTGACTATATGAAAATAAATATAAGGAATATATGGCTCTTAAATATATTCTAATTATTAAAATAATAATAATATTTATAGATCAATTTAATAAAATATTAATAATTATAATTTCACTTAATAAATTTAATGAAATAGGGGAAGATATATTACAAATACAAAATAAAAATCATCATATAGATAATGTTGGATAAAAAATAATTATACCTTTATTAATAAATAAATTTCGACTTTTAGTTTGTTCATATAATAAATTAACTAAAACAAATAAAGCAGAAGAACATAATCCATGAGCAACTATTATTATATATCCTCCAATTTTTCCTCAAATATTTATACTTATTATACCTAATAATATTATTCCTATATGAATTACTGAAGAATAAGCAACTAATAATTTTATATCATATTGTCGAAGACATACTATTCTTAAAACTAATATACCAATTAAAGAAATAGTTATACTAATATAATTAAATCTTTTACTATAATTAATTATTATTATTATACTACGATAAATACCGTATCCACCTAATTTTAATATAATACCTGCTAAAATTATTGATCCAGATACTGGAGCTTCAACATGAGCTTTAGGTAATCATATATGAAATAAAAATATTGGTAATTTTACTAAAAATGCAAGGATTATATATATATATATAATAAATCTTAGATAATTATATTTAATAAAATTATTTATAATAATTATGTATCTTAATGAATTAAAATAATTAAATAAATTAAAAATAATAATTAATATTGGTAAGGATGCAAATATAGTATATAGTAGTATAAATATAGAAGCATTAATTCGTTCAGGTTGATATCCCCATCCTATAATTAATAAAAAAGTAGGAAATAAACTAATTTCAAAATATAAATAAAATATAAAATAATTAATGGAAAGAAATCTTAATATTAATATTAATAATAATAATAATAAAATAATTCTAAATATTTTATTATTATGAATATTAATTCTTACAATAAATATTATTATAATAATTCAAATAGATAATAATACTAAAATATATCTAATTAAATCTATTCCTAATCATGAATATAAATTTATTCAATTTTCATTAAAATTAATTGAATATATAAAAATTAATCTAATTATTATTATTATTAAAGTTATTATTTGTATTAATACAAGTTTATTTAAAATAAAAATATTAATATTTAATATAATAATAAAAATAATAACTTTTATCATTTATTTAAATTTAATAATTTAATATTATCATTTCCATTAGAACGGATTAAAATAATTAATATGGTTAAGCCTAATACTCTCTCACAAACTACAAAAATTAAATAAAATAAAATTAAAATTATTCTATTATTAATAAAAACATTATTTAATATTATTAATAAACTTAGTATTATAAATTCTATTCTAATTAATGTTAATAAAATTTGATTATATATATATACAAATATAAATGTAGATATAATAAATATAAATATATAAATATAAGTATTTAAAAAAATTAGTTATTAATTTAAATAAAATATTAATTTTGTAAATTAAATTTGTGAATGATCACATAACTATCAAAAAAATAATTAATATTATATCACTAATCTCCAAAATTAGAATTTTAAATAAACTATTTTTTGTAATGATAAAATCAATCATAATCATTCAAATTTATTTTCTTTTTTTTTTAATTTTTATTATAATAATAATTAATTCTCTTCCTTCTTATAATAAAATTATTCACCCATTAATTTTATGTCTAATTTTAATAATATTAATAATTTTTAGATCCATAAATATAAGTTTATTAAATTATACACATTGATATTCTTACATTATGTTTTTAATTATAGTTGGGGGTTTAATAATTATTTTTATATATTTTACTAGATTTATTAATAATATAATTATATCAATTAATTGAATTAATTTAATGTATTTACCAATAAAATTATTAATATTATTATTATTTATTATACTTATATTAAATTCAATTAATTTAATTTTTCCTTGAAATAACTTTATTATAGAAATTAATTGAATTATTTACATATTTAATTTTAATAATTATATATATATATACATATATAATAAAAACATTACAACTATTATTTGTATAATTTATTTATTAATTTGTATAACTATAATTGTAAAAATTACTATTAGTAAAAAAATTACTTTACGAAAAATTAATTAATGAAAAAATCAAATTTTAAAAATTATTTATTATTAAATATTATATATAATTCTTTAATTAATTTACCAACTCCATTAAATATTTCAATTTGATGAAATTTTGGGTCATTATTAGGATTATGTTTATTAATTCAAATTATTACTGGATTTTTTTTATCAATACATTATTCTCCAAATATTGAATTAGCTTTTAATAGTATTATTCATATTATTCAAGATGTAAATTATGGATGATTAATTCGATTATTACATATAAATGGAGCCTCAATATTTTTTATTTGTATATTTATTCATATTGGCCGAGGTTTATACTATAATTCTTTTATATTGGTAATAACATGAATAATAGGAGTTATAATTTTTTTATTTACTATAGGAACAGCATTCATAGGATATGTATTACCATGAGGTCAAATATCATTCTGAGGAGCAACAGTTATTACTAATTTAGTTTCTGCAATTCCTTATATTGGAGAATCTATTGTTTTATGATTATGAGGTGGATTTTCTGTTAATAATGCAACATTAAATCGATTTTATTCATTTCATTTTATTTTACCTTTTATTATTATATTTTTAGTAATTATTCATTTAGTATTTTTACATGATTCAGGATCTAGAAATCCAATAGGATTAAATAGTAATATAAATAAAATTCCATTTAATCCTTATTATGTTATTAAAGATTTTTTAGGATTTATTATATTAATTATTATATTAATAATAATTTGTTTATTAAATCCTTATATTTTATCAGATCCTGAAAATTTTAATCCCGCTAATTCAATAATTACTCCTATTCATATTCAACCTGAATGATATTTTTTATTTGCTTATGCAATTTTACGTTCAATTCCCAATAAATTAGGGGGGGTTATAGCATTATTAATATCAATTTTAATTTTATTAATTCTACCCTTTAATAATTCTAGTAAAATAAAAGGATTTAAATTTTACTTTTTTAACCAACATAAATTTTGAATATTTATTTTTATATTTATTATATTAACTTGAATTGGTGCCCGTCCAGTTGAAGATCCTTATATTTTAATTGGACAGATATTATCTATTCTATATTTTTTATATTTTATTATTAGACCAATGTTATCAAATTATTTAGATAAAATTATTTATATAAATTAAATTATTTAGCTTATTAATAGTTTATGATTTGAATTCATAAGAAAGAAGTAAATTCTTCTAATAATTTAATATATATATATATATATATATATATATATATATATATATATATATATATATAATAAAATTAATTATTACTAAAATTTTCAAAAAATTTTGTGCAATTATAATACACTAATATATATATATTAAAACTCATTTTATTCTAATAATGTATAAAATATAATTTAATCTAATTGGTAAGAATCTTATTCAAGTAAGATATATAAGATTATCATATCGAAATCGTGGGTATGTCCCACGAATTCAAATAATTATAAATAAGAATATTATATAAATTAAATAAAATATTGTAGAATAAATATTACCCCCAAAAAATATAAAAGTAAATAAAAATATTATCATTATAATTATTCCATATTCAGCAATAAAAATTATAGCAAATCTACCCCTTATATATTCAGTATTAAAACCAGATACTAATTCTGATTCTCCTTCAGCAAAATCAAAAGGAGTACGATTTAATTCTGCTAAAAATCTAATAAATAAAATTATTATTAATGGAAAAAAAAAATATATATAATAAATATAATATTGATAGGTTATAAAATTTATAATATTTATTCTTTCAATTATTAATAATAAACTTAATATTAATAAAATTATTCTAACTTCATAAGAAATAGTTTGAGCAATTCTTCGTATTCTTCCAATTATTGCATAAATTGAATTAGAAGATCAACCTGCAATTATTATTGAGTATACTCCTATTCTTATTAAACATAATATTAATAATATATTAAATTGATTATTTATTATTTCTCTAATTATTGGTATATTATTTCATAATATTAATATTAATAATATACTAAACATAGGTCTAAATAAATAAAAATAATAATTAGATTTTAAAATTAAAAAATTTTCTTTACTAAATAATTTAATAGCGTCACTGAATGGTTGTAATAATCCTATTATTCCTACCTTATTAGGTCCTTTACGTAACTGAATGTATCCTAATACTTTTCGTTCTAATAAAGTTAAAAATGCTACACTAATTAATACTATTACTATTATATCTAAAGAAATAATAATTAAATTAATTAATATAATTATTACTTAAATATTATAAATATTTATTTTTAAATTCTAAATTTAATACACTATTCTGTCAAAGTAATTAATTTATATAATTTTATTCAAAATTATAATAATTATTATTAATATAAAGTCCTTTCGTACAAAAATATTATAATTTTATAAAGATAGAATCCGATCTGGCTTACACCGATCTAAACTCAAATCATGTAAAATTTTAATAGTCGAACAGACTAAATTATATTATTATCTACAATAATAATTTATTTTAATTCAACATCGAGGTCGCAAAATTTTTTATCAATATGAACTCTCTAAAAATTTAACGCTGTTATCCCTAAGGTAATTTATATTACATTCAATAATATTGGATAAAATAATTCAAATATTTTTGTTAAAATTACTTAAAAAATTAATTAAATTTTTATATCCCCCCAATATAATTATTATTATAATAATTTTTATAAATAATAATAAAATATTAATAATAATAATAAAATTCTATAGGGTCTTCTCGTCTTTTATATATATATAAGAATTTTAACTTATAATAAAGTTTAAACATTAATTATTTTGAGACAGTTATTATTTCATCATTTCTTTCATTCCAGACTTTAATAAAAAGACAATTGATTATGCTACCTTTGTACAGTTAAAATACTGCAGCTATTTAAGAATTTACTCATTGAGCAGAATTAATTTATTATTATATTCAATAAACCATGTTTTTAATAAACAGGTGAATAATGTATTATTGCCTAATTCCTTAATTTATAATCATTCAATTATATTATTTAATTTATTTAAATAATTTTACTAATTTTATTATAATTAATTAATTTTATTAATTAAAATTAATAATTTTATATTTAATTAAATAATTTTATAAAAATTTTATCAAATAATTATTAATTATTACAAATTATTTACTAAAAAAAATTTATATTTTTATAGAAATTAAATAATAATAATAAAATTATATTATAAAAATTATTAAGTTTATCCCTAATAATTTTAATAAAATTTTTATATAATTTAATCACTTAAATTATATAATAAATTTTAATTAAATTAAATTTATTTATAAAATAACTAGATATACAAATTATGATAAAATTTATCACTTCAATTTATTAATTTATAATAATTATTTTACATTAACTATTATAAATAAATAGATCAATTTGTTTCGAGAAATAATTAATATAATTATTAAATTTAATAAACCCTGATACAAAAGGTAACTGATTTTATTAGTTATTTTACTATAATAATTATATTTCTTTCACAATACTAATTCTATAAAATTATTTATTTTTTTATAATTATTACTAAAATTTTTTTAAATTTATTATTATTTTATAAATTTGATAATTAATTATTCAAATAATTATATTTATTTTAATTTATTAAGAATAATTATTACATAATAACTTTTATTAGCAAAATAAATATTATAAATTAACTATATTCCTATTAAAACTAAATACACTTTCCAGTATATTTACTTTGTTACGACTTATTCTATTACTAGAAGTGACGGGCAATTTGTACATATTATAAAACTATATTCATAAATAAATATTATTACTTATTACTATTAAATCCAATTTTATTAAATAAATTTAATATTTAATTATCATTATTAATTATTAAAATGTAACTCATAAAACTTATAATTTTAAATTTCATATTGATCTGAAATAATTTATTATATTAATTAATAAAAATTAAAATTATTAATAAATTTTTTTATAACGAACATACAAAAATATAAATAATTATATTTATCCTATCGTGGATTATCAATTATGATACAAGTTCCTCTAACTAGATTATAATACCGTCATAATTTTTAAATTTAAATATTTAAATTTAATAATTAATTATATTATATTTATTATAAATAATAGGGTATCTAATCCTAGTTTTTAAATATATTTTAATAAATTCAATTTATTATAATTAATATTATAATCATTTAAATTTTTATTTTATCATAAATTTAAATATTGTAATATTAAATAATTTATTTATGTAATAAATTAATAAAATTAATTTATATATTTTGTATAACCGCTGATGCTGGCACAAAATTAACCTATATTTAATAAAATTTCTAATAATTAATTTCTTAATTAATTAATTTTATTTATTAAAATATTTAATAAATATTATTTAAATATTATTATTTTTAAAAATTATATATAAATAAATTTAATAATTAATTTATTAAACTAAATTTAAATTTTTATAAAATTTAATTTTATAAAATTATCTTTTTTTTGTAATAAAAATATTTTATTTAAACTAAAACTTTAAAATAAAAAGAATATTAAATATATTTTAAGATTATGAGTCTAACGACTTAAACTTTAGTCTATCTTTTTATATATAACAATAATAATTATAAAATTTATAATTTACTAATTATATTAATGAATTGCCTGATTAAAGGATTATTTTGATAGAATAAATTAAATAATATTTATTATTATATTCATTACATAA